GGATTCTCCAACTCTAGCAGGGTATTCTCTTGATTATCGCCCAGCGTCTGTAACAAGAACCATGGCATTCGATGCTTCCTGTACAGCTCCTGTCTAGCAAAGAGCCAAAGATCGTAGCCTGTCTACTATTGCTATTGATTCAACCTCCTACTCATATAAAGTCAGAAGTGCCACATTCCCTTTTGCTCGCCACAGCCTCCCCACTCAGGAATTAGCCTAACGGCAGAGCTCTTGCTGCACTCAACTCAAAAAAAAGGTTCCACAAGCGCGATAGAGGAGTAATTAACGCGCGTTGAGCGAGCAGCAAGGTTTCTATTCGACCACGTGAACGCGGTTTATCCGTACTAACGTAAAAGACTGCTCCTGCTGCGAAGTTTACCGCTCCGCTAACGCTATGTGATCCGGTCAAGGCGAATCGAATGGTCTTTTTCCACTTGACAATCCCCTTCCATATCATTATATAGGCATATATAGGATTCACGACTGACGCCCCGCCCTAAAGCACTGTAAGCAAGTTACTCCACCAAGAGAAGATAGGATCCGCCAAGGGCATTCCCAGCAGCATTAGTTATATGCAAATGACAGCCAAGGAAGGAAGGAATCGGGTCGGGAAAGAAGACTGGAACCGATGTTCCAGATCATTACGAATCCTAAGCCAACTGAGTTATCTCCTTTGGCGTGGGCATCAGTTGAAGTTTCAGTTGTTGTAAATTTTCGATGAGAAAGGTATTATTATGGGAACTTATCAATAAAGTTACCCTTTTCTTTTTGGAAAGACTTAGGCTCAATCGCAGCTTAACAGGCTCGCTCGCTGCATCCTTCCTCTTTCAAGAGTTCTTTCGAAGCTTAGAACACCATTTTTTTCGTTGGTAATGGTTTCAGGTTCTGAATGGATGTCCCAATTGGGTGAATTCTTAAACCGAGATGGATTCTTGCCCGACCAAATTCAAAAAAAGGCTTGGCAGTGAAAAGGCTTTTCCAAGAAGCAACTTCCTTATTAGGAGGCTCCCCTATTGATATTTAATCACTCTCAAACAGGGGTAGCGGGTGGGTACAGAAAGACTAATCCAATCTTTTCATTCAACAACAACAAGAAGTACCACCAGTGTGATAGAATGCGATTCCGAGTGATAAGACCTAGGATAGAAGGTCTAGGATGGAACCGAATCGAGCCTACGGGGAAGTTGCTCCTTAGAATGCCAAACCAAATTAGAAGCAGGCAAGGCTTTCAAGGAGGTTTTGATTCCTTGAGAAGAAGGGGATTGAGTCAGGTAGAACATTCGATTTGGGCAACGGAACTGAGATTCTTAATCTGAGCTTTGCAACTCCGCTCTGAGACCCTGTCCCGGGAGTCGAGTGGCATACTCGGTAAAGCAGCTTCTTTCAGAACCTTGAGTAGGTCTGAGGTCTCCCACTCTTCCTTCACCGGGCACCAACAAGCCACATCCGGCAAAAGATCCTAATCACTTTATCTCACGCTGATAGATGGAACATGAAGGATGTACAGATCATAGAAAGGATCGAAAGTCAGTTAAAGTGTACTTCCATCGTCATAGGATAGCATGACAAAGAGGGGGTGCACTACCATGTAGGCGTCAAAAATGAGAACGCCTCCGTTTGAAAAGGTCCTCCGAAGACAGTTCGAGGTCACTATCACAACCAAAAAGACATGGCAAGCACTTTCGGCTCATATCACACAGCGGGGCAGAGACCCGGGTATGGTGGGGGCAATCTGACAAGGTAATGCTAATTAAAGAAGCGTACGCCCGCAGAAAGAAAAAGAAGAGCGTGAGCACAGACAAGAAGGACAATCAGAATCTGATTTGACTCTTTTGAAAAACTAGGCCAGAAAGACGTCATTCTAGACTGGATCGCATGCCATAGAGTCTTTCAGCGACCAATCAAGACAAAACTGCTATTCATTCATATACGGCGCGCCTAATACCCGGAAAACCCGACTTGTCCACTTCCTGGACAAAGCACTAAGAATTGATTATGCCAGCTATGGACGAACAAGGGTACCGATTCGCAACAGAAAGGAAATGGGAAGACTCCACTCAGAGGGGAAAAGATAAGTCCAAGATTGTCATCAAAATGGAAAATGTGATATCACGTGCAAGCAAATCATTGACGTAGGGGCTTTCTTCCCATTATTTGTTCAGTTCTTAGAAGAGCGATTGGTTAATGTGTGTAGGCTCGGGAGGCATACGAACATGGTGCACTTCGCTTTGGAAAAAAGGGCTATCCTAATCAACAATTGCGTTGCGTATAGAAAGAGAAAGAGATTTTTCTTGCTTTCTCATTGAATGGAGTGCGGTGTGCGGTAAGACTTTTCCTCCCATTGCTCTATCGGAGATAGCATCAAGCGCTTGCTACTGCTTAGGAGAGCTCCTTTGTGATTTTTTTTCTACCGTTAAGAGAAGGATCACAAGCCCTAGTCCCAAAAAAAACAGCATATTCATCTGCACCTTCAAGGGATTCGTGAGCAAGAGCTTATTTTATTTAAGCTTCTTCAACTAAAGCAATTCTCTCTCCTGCGGATCTTCCTCCAACAGAATCAATGGCATTGGATCTAACTCAACTCTCTCCCTTTCCGGCTTAGCCTACCTTATCTTCTATCCCCCTGGTCGTCTCTCTCAAGAGTGAAAATCTCTCTCCCCTTCGCCGGCAACTCATAGCAATACAGTAATAGTAATAGTCATACGCCAAATCGGAATATTCTTGATATCCCAATAGTCAAGATCTTTCCTCTACGCCGCTCTCTCCCGACTGAACTATTGGTGGGAGGCCTAACGATTGCTGTTGAGAAGAGGAATTGTTTGATTCATACGATTCGTTCACATCGGATGCTTAGCGGGATAAGGCTCTGCGGATGAAGAATGCATTCTTAGTAGTAATCCTATCCTATGCAGAAGACGATTTGCGGCATTCAACTGAATGAAGATGGCATGAAGACGATTGCTGCTCCCTTGGCCCTATAGGAGCTATAGAATTGACTTAGTGAATCTTCCCGCTACTCCTTGCTTGAAGGCATTTGGCATGAACATTCAGGTCAGGCTGGGTAAGTCAGTCAATCTCTTGATCACCATGCCTTCATCTACTGCCGAAGGAAGGGGGATTCCGTGGTCTAAATCAAATGTATGAATCCATGAATCAGAGTGAATCCCGAGAGAAAGAGAACTGTAATGGCTATTAGAAGAGGGGGTAGACAACTCAATACTCTTTTTCTTACTCGAACTCGAACGGATATAGCCTGTTTGCCGCGAGTAGGTTTTCTCTTTTTGTTGGAGATTCAGCTACAATAGAGAAAAGAATTAGCTTAGGTTCAGAGCTTGAATCAGAATATCCTTCAGTCAGAGTTCGGCTAAGCCGGAAAGATAGATTCTAGTTAGCCTACCCGACTACACAAGATATTCTACATGTAGTTAACAAAAGAGTCACTGGTTATTGGCCTCAAGGCAGAGACGAGCTGGCTAGACTCTTATCGAAATTGCGTATAGAAAATGATTCGTCTTGCTTTCTTTCTCATTGAATGTTCGGCCATCCTCTTACCCTTAGATTAGCTAGGTGAAGACCCTTGGTCCTATGGGAAGAGAATTGAGACAAGGCCAAAGACCAAAAGATGGAAGATCCAAAACCCAACGCGAGGTCGAAAGCCCCCAATGTGAATTCGAATGATCGATCCAAAGCAAAGCCAAACAGGAGAAATCCGGGCACCAACTCGATTACCATCGAGCCTAGACTGCATTAGCAGGGCAATATCCTAATGATCTATATGGAGAATGGAAGTGAAACCCCGATCGCTCCTCATTGGCAGGAAATCGAGTTCGATCTCGCCTTTCTCATCTTTTTGTCCTTTCATCCTATTCAAATCTTTGAGTAGATGGCTTTTAGAGTGCTTATCAAACGCGCATGGAAAGAGTTTGACTAAAGTAGCTGTTAATGAATAAAGAGAAGAGGCTAGTTCGTGGCTTGGTCTTCACTGACACACTATCGGACCTTTCGGGTTCAGTTAGTGTTCAATGAGCCCCACTAAGAGAGTTCCTTACTTAAAGGCTTCTAGAAAGCGGTTTAAGGAGAGCACTTCGCATTACATCAGTCTTGCCCCCGGGCTTCAGTGGTTGCCTCAATGGTTGTTCATCACCCGTTAGGGATTCCTAAAAACAGGTGCCACATGAATGGAGGACGCACGGAGGGATCTTTCTAATTTAGTATTTTAGTAGAAGATTCTAGTTCACAGCAAGATGCGGGCACTCCCGCCGGTCCCATAGCAAGAAGCGGTCAGGATGCAGAGACACAGAGTCAGGACCCCTATGCTGTACTTCCGCCCTAGTGAGAGACCACCACCTTTCCTTTACTATACTAAGGCATAGGGCCTTCTAATCGACCGGTGCGAGCACGCCGTAAGCGCTGTTGCACGAGTACACTAAGGAGAGATGAACTACGAGCAGAAAGAAGTAGTCAATCTGCTACTTAAAGATATTGCGTATAAATAAAGATTGATAGTCAGTCTCTTTCAAGGCCAAGAACTAAGGAAGAACGAGGATGAAGCAGGAAGGAGTAGGAGGAGTCGGACGGAATCGAATGATTACGAGATAGACAATGAGACAAAGCAAAGAGGGGAGAGCAAGAGGACGAAGATCTTTTGTTCTACTAGTCCTTCTCAAGATCCTTATCTTTTTTTTAATTAAACGCTTCAATAAGGAAGCGAGCCTGACTTGGGCAGCTTCTTTCATTCTTGTACCATTATATGAATTCATAATAAATGATGCCCAGGAGGGCTTGTCTCATTCCGTCGGAAACGATGGAAGCGGTTCAAGCTCTTCGAGCAAAAGGCCTCTTCCTATCGATCTCAATTCTTCGAGAACTGCGGTGGACGCCGCTATTTTCGAAGAGCTTGATCGTGTGGAATCACTTGATAACAAATTCGATGCTGGGGAGATTTCCCCGGACGAGCTAAGCGAGCTTAAACAACGCTTAACTCGTTTGGGGAAGCTTCT